AATCGCCTGAATCTCAAGACGTTCTTCGAACCAATCATAAACTTTATTGAGATAGGTAAACCAAGGTTACTCCCCCCCCCAAGAACTGTATATGAGAATTTCATCTCGTACAGCTCAAACAAAAAAAAGACCCAAATACTGATTTAAACGGATATGGAATATAAGGTTTTAAACTTTTCTTCAATATTATTTAAAGGTATGAAAGAGTCAAAACGCGAAAGCTCTTCTTTGTGGTTAAATGCCAAAAAATCAAGTCAGCTCATTCGTCTTTATGTTGTGTTGATCGTTACAGGCCTCTTGAATCTTCTAGATTACCTATCTTTATTGTTTTTTTTTATTTGTATGGAATGGGAATGCGACTTTTTTCTTGTTTTCTTTATTATTGATAGGAATTCTCTTGTTAAGACCCCACTTAACTAATCAATTGAAACCTCAGATTCATACGAGAACCACGATAATTCAATGAAACCTTCAGTTCACTGAGTGAGAACCATTGGATCATCACTTATTCAATCAAAAATAGCTATAATGACTAAAAATATAAAATACAAAGAAGCGCTTGTCCTTTGATCCAAATAAGAGTTTAAAAGCAGAAAAATATTTTGATTTATTAAAGTTTATAAGATAGAACGGAAAGAAGCCCGGCTACGAGGTCTGAGTATTAAGTATGAATCATAGTTCGAATGCTTTGTGATCTATTTTATCTATTTCGTGCTCCAGATACTCGAATGAATATCCGACGAAGTAAAACCATCTTGATAAAGATGACAGACCCCATTCTCTGTATTATCCATAGGGTCAATTCTAACAAGTCACACACTCATATTCCGGAAATATACAATGCAGAAAAAAAATTTCGCGGTCGAACTACCAAAAGAGAATAGGCTAACATTTTTAGACCTACATAATTGACTTTTTTTTATCGAATTAAAAGCTAGGACTTCAAGATTCTTCTCAGTCTAATTCACTGAAATTCCATCCAGTAGAACAGAAGAATTATAAATCTCCAAAATAATAGACAGGAATACCGCAAATAGAGCCATTGCAACACCCATCAAAGGGGTCGTTCCCCATCCAGGAGCTACTTTACCATATTCGGAATTCAATGGTTTCAATAACTTCCCTACAGTAGTGCTTCTTGGACCAGATCTAGAACTATCCTCAACAGTTTGTGTAGCCATAAATCTTATTTTGTATTCATTATTATCTGTTGACTTTGTATACCATTCCGTTGTAAATAAACGATCTTAGCATAGATCCATTGTGGTCTTTCAATTTTATAATAATGGAAACAGCAACCCTAGTCGCCATCTTTATATCTGGGTTACTTGTAAGTTTTACTGGGTATGCTCTATATACTGCCTTTGGGCAACCCTCTCAACAACTAAGAGATCCATTCGAGGAACACGGGGACTAGTTGACGTAATTAGCCTCCAGATACTTGGAGGCTAATTACGTCAATGAAGATAATGAAAAATTATTTCATTTTTTAGTTGAAATTTTAGGTGGTTCCCGAAAAAAAATAGCGAAAAAAATTATCCCTAAAGTCGATACTAAGAGAAATGTATAAACCAATGCTTCCATAAATTTGATCGTGGTTTACAATTATAGCTTTCATACCTGTTTTGTTTATGTTTACTTGGGAGTATCCCTACGGATAAAGAAAGAGTCAAAGAAACAGCGGCGATTTAAATCAAGATTCCTACCCTAGCATTAAAAAAATAACATCACAAACAGAAACTATAAGAAAAAAACAATGTTGCATCAGACTGTTTGTCTTTTTGTAGTTGGATCTCCAAGTTTTTGGAATGCCCCAAATTCTACTTGAGCATCCAAATCTGGATCAATACCAGCAAAAACATCTCTGAAGAGGGTTCTAGCACCATGCCAAATGTGTCCAAAGAAGAAAAGTAGAGCAAACGAAGTATGCCCAAAAGTAAACCAACCTCTTGGACTGCTACGAAAAACACCATCGGATTTCAAAGTAGCACGATCTAATTCAAAAATCTCACCCAATTGAGCCCGCCTAGCATATTTTTTAACAGTTGCGGGATCACTATAACTAACTCCATTGAGTGCACCACCGTAAAACTCAACAGTTACACCTACTTGTTCGACACTATATTTAGATTCTGCCCTTCTAAATGGGACGTCGGCTCTAACAATTCCGTCTCCGTCTACCAAAACAACCGGAAATGTTTCAAAAAAAGTAGGCATACGGCGTACAAAAAGTTCACGCCCTTCTTTATTTCTAAAGACGGGGTGTCCTAACCATCCAACAGCTATTCCATCCCCATTGTCCATTGAACCCGCTCGGAATAACCCCCCTTTTGCTGGATTATTACCAATATAATCATAAAAAGCTAATTTTTCAGGAATTTTAGCCCAAGCTTCTGATAAACTTTGATTTTCAGCTAGTCCAGCACTAACTCTTCGATATATTTCTTGTTGAAAGTATCCCTGATCCCATTGATAACGAGTAGGACCAAATAATTCGATGGGAGTAGTTGCAGAACCATACCACATAGTTCCAGCAACAACAAAAGCTGCAAAAAAGACAGCAGCAATACTACTCGAAAGGACGGTTTCAATATTGCCCATACGTAATCCTTTGTATAGACGTTGAGGCGGACGAACACTAAGATGGAATAAGCCCGCTAATATACCCAACGTCCCTGCTGCAATATGATGAGAGGCTATTCCTCCCGGAACAAAAGGGTCAAAACCCTCCACGCCCCACGCCGGATTTACGGGTTGGACCTTTCCGGTTAGTCCATAAGGGTCGGATACCCATATTCCAGGACCATATAATCCTGTTACATGAAATGCGCCAAAACCAAAGCAAGCCACTCCTGAAAGAAATAAATGAATTCCAAAAATCTTAGGCAAATCCAAAGAAGGTTTTCCTGTACGTTCATCACAAAAAATTTCTAGATCCCAATATACCCAATGCCAAATAGCTGCCAAGAAGCATAAGCCAGAAAACACGATATGTGCTGCGGCTACCCCTTCGTAACTCCAAAGACCCGGATTCGTTATAGTCCCTCCTGTAATATTCCAACCGCCCCATGAGTTGGTTATTCCTAAACGAGTCATGAAAGGTATAACGAACATACCTTGTCTCCACATTGGATCAAGAACAGGGTCGGAGGGATCAAAAACAGCTAATTCATATAGAGCCATCGAACCGGCCCAACCAGCGACCAGAGCAGTATGCATTATATGAACAGAAAGCAAACGACCGGGATCATTCAATACAACAGTATGAACACGATACCAAGGCAAACCCATGGAAATACCCCTTTATCAACGAAAAATAGACACTATGTAACTTTATTGCATTGGAAAAACTATGCTACGGACCCCCCCCCCTTTTTTTGGGTAATTATTTCGTATAAAGGATTAATATTTGTTCTATTCTGTTAGTAATAATGGAACAATTCGATTCATAGGAAAAAAGGGAAGCGGATCTATTCTATATCCGATAAGTACCAATACGCAATGGGGGTGAATCCTATTTTATATGAACCAAGATAGCTATTGTTGTTCATCATTCAGAAGCCCATTCGTAAAAAATTTACTTTATTTTTATTCATTCTCTCTTACTTTACTTTTATTTTATATTTTAATTTATTCATTCTCTCTTACTTGACTTTTTTTTTTTATTTCGTTTTAATTTATTCAACTTATGTAGTAAATATGATTAATAAAGTAGGAAAAAAGGATAATATTATTAAAAAATAAAAAAAAAAAAAGAAACCCCAGTCTTACGTTTCCACATCAAAGTTAAATAGAGAACTTAATTCTCTTTTTTTCATTTTATGCCTATTGGTGTTCCAAAAGTACCTTTTCGAAGTCCTGAAGAGGAAGAAGCAGCTTGGGTTGACTTATAGTGCGACTTGTCAGATATATTGGGCTATATGGGATTTCCCCGTTTTCTCCCTCGATCGAGATATCCTCTGTTTCGCCCAAAAATCTTGATTTAATTATCAAAAATTTGTAACGCGAAGCGAAAAAAAAAGGTGGAATTAAATGCAGGGAGTATTTAGATTGATATTAGATTATCAATTTTTTTATGGTTTACGTGATCGGACTAATAAAATGAAGTATCCAGGCTCCGTTTATCAAAAACCCAATTGATAATTAATATATAATATTTTTATAATTACTACTTAATTATGATATGCAAAATTATGATATAAAATTATATTAAAAAATAAAAAAAAAAAATTTTAAACAGGGTGATCTAAAACTGTTGATCAAATAATATAATTCAAAATTTTGTGACTATTTGACAGAAGACATGTGAAAGAAATGAATTGAAAAAAAAGAGTAGTAAAAAAAAAGACGCGGTATTTGGTTCATTTGTCCTATATGTGCAAATAAAAATCGGGCAAATTTTTCCTTTTACTCGGGGTAGAGCATAAACCTAAAAAATGTAATAAAAAAGGAAGAAGCCCGTTCAGGAACAAGAAAAAACCATCGCCATTTCAACTGAATCTCGATGAAAAAAAAATATCAATGAATCAAGTTAGTCTGACAGGCTTAATCAATCATTTTTTTATAGTATAGGATTATAATATCTAATAAAAGGGGCCAAAACTTATTTTTTCTTTTACTTTTAAAAGGGGAGTAAGCCCTTTCCTTAAAAGTTAGAAATAAAATCCTTCTATGAAAAAGGGAGTTGGAATCGACACATTGATTTTTTCACAATTTTTATTGAACCGTATGCAGCAAAAGTTGCCTGTACGGCTCCTAAGGAATAAAATTAAAATTTTATCCTAATCAACCGACTTTATCGAGAACGAATATTTTTTATAGGCCAAGAGGTTACTAGCGAAATCGCGAATCAAATTATGGGTCTTATGATATATTTCAGTCTAGAAGACTATACCAAAGATCTGTTTGTTTTTATAAACTCTCCTGGCGGAGGGATAATACCTGGAATGGGTATTTCAGATACTATTCAAACAGTGCGAGCCGATGTACATACAGTATGCGTGGGATTGGCCGCTTCAATAGCATCCTATATCCTAGTCGGAGGAACAATTACCAAACGTACAGCATTCCCTCACGCTTGGCGCCACTGAGTTTTTTATTTTAGAGAAAAAATACTATGCCTTCGCCACCGGAAATATGAATTAGTTAAGTAATAATAGCATGGCACTTCGAATTCAATATGAAATTTTTGAGATAAAAAAAGAAAATTAGATTATATATTGAAAGAGTAGTATGAGATAAGGAAGGGGTATTTCAAATGATATCTTACCTATTCGGGCACATCTCAGCGTCACAAACTTTGTTTTAATACCGGAAGCTTATTTACAAAATTTATATTAAAAAAGACACCTTGGGATTGCTGAATCATAGATGAATAAAAAAAATTTATATATAAAGCAACGGAACCATCATAGTATTTTTTTAACTCCTACAAAAAAAGAAGGATGGTAATTGGATCATTTATGGATCTGCGTATAATACAACCTATATTTTGTTTTCGTTCGCCGAAAGGAAAGGTAAAAAAAATGTAAATTCCATTGTGGAGCCGTATGCAATGCACAAAAAAAAGCCTGTACGGTTTTTCAATTTTCTCTGCTTTTTTGGTTATCTCACCTCATTCTGCGAAATAGAAGAACCTTTTATATTATCAGGGTAATGATGCATCAACCCATTAGTTCATTTTTAGACATACAAGCGGGTCAATTTATCTTGGAAGGGAAAGAATTACTAAAACTTCGCGAAAAAATCACAAGGTGTTATGTACAAAGAACGGGTAAACCTGAATGGCTTATATCCAGAGACTTGGAAAGGGATGCTTTTCTGTCAGCAGAAGATGCCCAAGCTCATGGAATTATTGATCTTATAGTTGACGAAAAATTATAGGAGCGATTTCATGCAAATCTACAATTTCTAATTCTAATTTTTTATCTTTTTAGATTAAAGGTGTAGTTTAATATTCTCTTCAATAAAAAAAATATATATATTTTTTTATTGAAGAGAATCTTGAAGAAAAGTAATTCAGAATTAGCCGGTTAGAACCAATCTAAACCAGCCCATTATTTATATGATTTCGTATGCCAACCATTAAACAACTTATTAGAAATACAAGACAGCCAATCCGAAATGTCACGAAATCCCCAGCGCTTCGGGGATGCCCTCAGCGACGAGGAACATGTACTCGGGTGTATGTGCGACTCGTTTAGATCATAGACTGAGACGAAATTATTTTTTTAATATCAAGGATCAGTACCTTTGAATAAAATAGAATCGAGTTCCTACATTCTATTTTGTCTGAAACTTATGGTTTACATTGGTGCAAATCCAATCAACTCCATTTTTTAGAAAACCCCCAATGATAACAAATGGTTATCCATTAAGCGGGGGAAATTACATTTTTTATTAAAAAGATTCCACTCTTGAAAGAACGGACTAACAGGGTAAACGACCAAATAAATTTTTAAAATGAAATACCGTTACTGTATAAAGTTGATCTCATTGTGAAAGACCTATTACTGGAATATTCATGGGGTAGAGCCGAAGAATGTGAATTGTACAAGTTACCAATAGTATTGATTAATTAAAAGAAGGAGCTCCGGTGTATAGAGAGGACCTCACCGTTTTAGAAGTAACCATAGAAACGATGGAACCCACTATTTATCAATTTATATTTACTACTTTTTGTAGTTATTCTATTTTTTATATTTAAGTATCCAGGCAATTTTTCCTTTGCTTTTAAAGGAAAAAACCTAGCAAAAAATAGTGGTGGGGAAGGTTAGAGTAGTAAAAGCCATTGGAATTTTTTTTTATACATTGGAATAATTCGTTTAGTTATTTATAGACTAGTAAAGGGGAAAATAATAACTAAAAAAAGAATTAGTTATTCATCAAAGTTTGATTTATTCAATGACTAGAATTAAACGCGGATATATAGCTCGGAGGCGTAGAACAAAACTGCGTTTATTTGTATCAAGCTTTCGAGGGGGTCATTCACAACTTACACGAACTATGACTCAACAGAGAATAAGAGCTTTAGTTTCGGCTCATCGGGATAGGGGTATAAGAAAAAGAGATTTTCGTTGTTTATGGATCACTCGAATAAATGCCGTAATTCATGAAATGGGGGTATTCTATAGTTATAACCGATTCATACACAATCTGTACAAGAAACAATTACTTCTTAATCGGAAAATACTTGCACAAATAGCTCTATTAAATAGGGGTTGTCTTTATACGATTTCGAATGAGATAAAAAAATAAGGGGGTTGGAGGAAATCCCCTAAAATATTTGAAATAGAGTTCTAAGGAGAACGGGCTCGGGGAAGGTAGAGTAGAAATTAGTATTATAAAAAAAGTCGTCAAAACAAAACGAGGGTATATAGTCGCTTAAAAAAGAGTTTTTGACGATTCTTTTATTTTTTTTTATGACAGACGTAACAATCAAATTTTGATTCTTAATTGGATTTTTCGAACAAAATATTAATATCTTTTTTAATTCCTTCAGATTGGAATTGTTATTCAATTGAAGAATAAGTCTATTTTTTTCTGATTCTAAGGCTAGTAGTTCTAGGGGTCGACTCACTTCTTTCAAATTGTTTCTGATTATTAAGAAAAGGTAACAAAGATAAAATACGAGCTTGTTTTATAGCAATAGTAATTAATCGTTGTTGTTTTAAAGTAACTCTATTCACCCGTCTAGATAATATTTTTCCTTGTTCACTAATAAATCGACTAATTAAACTCATGTTTCTATAATCAATTCGATCCCCCGATTGGATCGGGGGCAAACGCCTACGAAAAGATCGCTTGGATTTAGTAAAAAGTTGCTTAGATTTATTCATAATTTTTTTATTCCTTATCTCTAAAATCCTATTTTGATCAGATAAAAATAAAACTATTTCTATTTATAGTCTATTATTTATATATAGTCTATATAGGATAGAGTTTCTATATAGAATTAAGAATATAGGATTATATTTTTTTCTATTGATTTATTTATATATATGTAATATATAGATATAGATACTATCATTATTCCTGTTCTTAAAATAACAATTTACATACAAGCACTCAATTTTATCTATTTCTTTATTTCCCCGTGAATTGTATGTTTATAACAATAGGGACAGAATTTTCTCAATTCCAATCGACTAGGGGTGTTATGCCGATTCTTTTGAGTAATATATCTGGAAATTCCCGCCGATTCTTTCTTAATATCATTTCGAACACAACTGGTACATTCCAAAATAATTGTTACTCGAACATCTTTACCCTTGGCCATGAAACCTCCTTTGGATTTATGATTCACCCCAATCTTCTATTTTCATTTTAGGATCCAGAAAGAACAAGAACCAAAAAAATAGAAGCTGTTAACTAAAAAAAATTAGGAAATATTTTGTTGCAATGAATTAAATAAAAATAAAATAATAAGCAATACAATGATTTTTTTAAAACTATATTTTAAGTACAGTATTTTTTTAAGTATCTCGTAGGATACTAGTTCCCCAGCAACAAATTTTTTCGTTCTATTAATAAATCCTGAACCCTCGTTTTTATGACTTCCCCCACCTTTTTCTATTTTCTAATTAATTATAAAAAAAAAAATTAGAAAAGGGTGGGGGATAATTAGCCCCCGATCGTTGATTGTATCTCTAAATTTTTCACCCCTTTCTGATGTTAATAACTAGAATTAAAAAAAGGGAAATGTTAATGCATCTGGAAATAAACGATTAATCTCGATTAATAAACCTGCTAACGAAACGAACCATAGAGTACTTAGTACCGGCGCTACGGAAAGATATGTTTTTAGATCTCGCATTTGAAATCCTCCTTCTTTATTGTATTACATTATATTTATATTTTAGTTATAGTAATATATATAACTACAGATGTACATGTAGTTAAGAAGTTCTTGTATACGTAAACCCCAAAATTAAAATTGAAATATTGTCTACTAGAACGATCTTATAAATTCCATTTTAAAATGGAAACGCCATTTTATGTAAAATTTAAATTGAGAGAATTTTCGTAAAAAAAGTCAAAATTTTAATTATATGTTTGTTATCTGATATGAGAAAAAAAAAAAGAAGAAGGATGTGGAAAACCAGGCAGGAATTCTCTACAATGACACTGTAAACCAATTGAAAGGGATGTAGCGCAGCTTGGTAGCGCGTTTGTTTTGGGTACAAAATGTCACGGGTTCAAATCCTGTCATCCCTACCTATTACTGCTCAGAAGAGCAGTAACGAGGGATCTATTTTAGATCTATCTTTTTTTAATAAAATTGGACATACATATAATTCTTAAATTTATGATATACTATGATATAGTATATACGTACAAAATCGATTCGGGTTAAAGAATGTCCTCTTTCTAGCCTTTTCGTTTTTTAGAAAAAAAAAAAAAAAAAACAAGAAAAGCGCTCTTAGTTCAGTTCGGTAGAACGTGGGTCTCCAAAACCCAATGTCGTAGGTTCAAATCCTACAGAGCGTGATTTCATTCTTGTTTATTAGATTATGTCAAAATTCCACTGTTCGCAAATAATTGAGCAGCAATCTGAATTAGACCTCCCGCATATGAAAGCAAGAAGGAGGTCAGTAAAAAAAGAGATTTTAATTAATCAAAAGTCCAACTGATCACCACGCCTGTATTGTAAATAAGCAGTTACGAATAATCCAGCCAAAGTAATAGGAATTAGACCTAAGACGATTCCAAATAAAAAAACTTCAATCATTTCAATTTTCTTTTGTTTTAATTTTTTAAAGGGAGAAAAGAGAGGTACTAGCTATTCCTAGCTCTTAATCTGTATTGCCGATGAATCTCAACGACCAAAATTGGGTAATTAACCCGGTAAGGAACTATCGAGCATATGAAATACCACAGAACTCCTTTTTTATTAAAAAATCTTCATTCAATTAATTTCAAATAAGTCGTATTTTGCTTAGACCAATAAATAGAACTGAGGTTATAGTTAAAGCTGCTAGTAGAAAACCGAAATAACTAG